TTCTATTCTTCCTTATTTCTTTTGTAATGCAATAAAGCTACATAGTGTCTATTTTTTCTTTGAAAAAGGGGTATTTCCATGGGTTTGCCTTGGTATCGTGTTCATACCGTCGTATTGAATGATCCCGGTCGGTTGCTTTCTGTCCATATAATGCATACAGCTCTAGTTTCTGGTTGGGCCGGTTCGATGGCTCTATACGAATTAGCTGTTTTTGATCCCTCTGACCCCGTTCTTGATCCAATGTGGAGACAAGGTATGTTCGTTATCCCCTTCATGACTCGTTTAGGAATAAACAATTCATGGGGCGGTTGGAGTATTACAGGAGGAACGATAACGAATCCGGGTATTTGGAGTTACGAAGGTGTGGCCGGGGCACATATTGTGTTTTCTGGCTTGTGCTTCTTAGCAGCTATCTGGCATTGGGTGTATTGGGACCTAGAAATATTTTGTGATGAACGTACGGGAAAACCCTCTTTGGATTTGCCCAAGATCTTTGGAATTCATTTATTTCTCTCAGGGGTGGCTTGCTTTGGGTTTGGCGCATTTCATGTAACAGGCTTGTATGGTCCTGGAATATGGGTGTCCGATCCTTATGGCCTAACCGGAAAAGTACAATCCGTAAATCCAGCGTGGGGCGCGGAAGGTTTTGATCCTTTTGTTCCGGGAGGAATAGCCTCTCATCATATTGCAGCGGGGACATTGGGCATATTAGCGGGTCTATTCCATCTTAGTGTCCGCCCTCCCCAACGTCTATACAAAGGATTACGCATGGGAAATATTGAAACTGTACTTTCCAGCAGTATCGCTGCTGTCTTTTTTGCAGCTTTCGTTGTTGCAGGAACTATGTGGTATGGTTCAGCAACTACCCCCGTCGAATTATTTGGTCCCACTCGTTATCAGTGGGATCAGGGATACTTCCAGCAAGAAATATATCGAAGGGTTGGCGCCGGGCTAGCCGAAAATCTGAGTTTGTCGGAAGCTTGGTCTAAAATTCCCGAAAAATTAGCTTTTTATGATTACATTGGTAATAATCCGGCGAAAGGGGGATTATTCAGAGCGGGCTCAATGGACAACGGGGATGGAATAGCTGTTGGATGGTTAGGACACCCCATCTTTAGAGATAAAGAAGGACATGAGCTTTTTGTACGTCGTATGCCTACTTTTTTTGAAACATTTCCAGTAGTTTTGGTAGACGGAGACGGAATTGTAAGAGCCGATGTGCCTTTTAGAAGGGCAGAATCGAAGTATAGTGTTGAACAGGTAGGTGTAACTGTTGAGTTCTATGGTGGCGAACTCAATGGAGTCAGTTATAGCGATGCTGCTACTGTGAAAAAATATGCTAGACGTGCCCAATTGGGTGAAATTTTTGAATTAGACCGTGCTACTTTGAAATCCGATGGTGTTTTTCGTAGCAGTCCAAGGGGTTGGTTCACTTTTGGACATGCTACGTTTGCTTTGCTCTTCTTTTTCGGGCACATTTGGCATGGCGCTAGAACTTTGTTCAGAGATGTTTTTGCTGGTATTGATCCAGATTTGGATGCTCAGGTGGAATTTGGGGCATTCCAAAAAATTGGAGATCCAACTACAAGGAGACAAGTAATCTGATACAACATTGTTCTGCTATCTTTCTTTCGCCTCTATTGGATTTTTTTTATTTATTTGATATACGGGACTGGAGAAATCTTGATTTTCATCATTGCCTTTTTTTGACTCTTGCCTTTTCTTTATCCGGGAAATGATCCCAAATGAAATGAACAGGTGCGGAAGCTATAATTGTAAACCGCGATCAAATCTATGGAAGCATTGGTTTATACATTCCTGTTAGTCTCGACTTTAGGAATCCTTTTTTTCGCTATTTTTTTTCGAGAACCGCCTAAGGTTCCGACTAAAAAGATGAAATGATTTTTCATTATCTCAATTGAAGTAATGAGCCCCCCAATATGGGAGGTTCATTATTTTAACTAGTCCCCGTGTTCCTCGAATGGATCTCTTAGTTGTTGAGAGGGTTGCCCAAAAGCGGTATATAAGGCGTACCCAGTAAAGCTTACAAGTGAACCAGATATGAAGATGGCGACTAGGGTTGCTGTTTCCATTATTAGATAATTTCAAGACCGCTATGGATCTACGCTATGATAAGATTATTTATTTAAAATGAAAAAGTATACAAAGTCAACAGATCTCAATCAATGCAATAGGATTTATGGCTACACAAACCGTTGAGGGTAGTTCTAGATCTGGTCCAAGACGAACTATTACAGGGGATTTATTGAAACCATTGAATTCGGAATATGGTAAAGTGGCTCCTGGATGGGGAACGACCCCCTTTATGGGGGTCGCAATGGCTCTATTTGCCATATTCCTATCTATTATTTTGGAGATTTATAATTCTTCAGTTTTACTGGATGGAATTTCCATGAGTTAGTTAGGTCCATAAGAACAATGAAGTCCTAGCTTTTCAATCAAAAATGATTAGGACTAGGATTTCTAGATCATTCTGGTAGTTCGACCGTGGAATTCCTTCGTTTCGGTATTTCCGGAATATGAGTGTGTGACTTGTTATAATTGATCCTATTGATAGTACAGAGAATAGGTCTGTCATCTCGATAGAGATGGTTCTACGTCGGATATTCATTCTAGTATCTGGAGCACGGAATATATGGAATAGATCAAGAAAGAAATATTTGAACTATGATTCATACCTATTCTTCAGACCTCGTGACCGGACTCCAAAAAATTTTCAAACAAAGAGGTATTTCATAAATCGAACGATTTTTCTTTTCTTCCCTTTCCTTCAGAATTCTTCTTATTTTGACCGAAGGACAAATGTTTCTATGAATTTTTAGTCATTCCTTCCATCCATTCATTAAATAAGTGATGATCAAACGGTTCTTACTCAGAGAACCTTTGGGTTTAGCTTGGAGGCTTTATTGAATCATCGTGGTTATAGTATGAATCTGAGGTTTCAATTGATTCATAGGGTCTCAACAAGATAATTCCTATCAATAGTAAACAAAACATATAGTAAATCCGCATTACGCACAAACAACAAAAAAAAAAAGAAAATAATAGGGGAAGAGAAGATTCAAGAGGCCTGTAATGATCAACATAAACACAAATGAGCCAACTTGATATTTTGTTTGGCATTATCATCACAAAGAAGAGATTCCGGATTTTGGTTCTTCGCTTCATATCTTCGGGTACGATTGAATCAAGTTCAAATGAAGTGGCTAAGAAGTTTCAAACTTTCTATTCCATATCCGTTGCAACCACTATTTGGGTGTTTCTGCTTGAGCCGTACGAGATCAAATTCTCATATACGGTTCTCAGAGGGGGAGTCTCTTTGGTTTACCTATCTCAATAAAGTATATGATTGGTTTGAGGAGCGTCTCGAGATTCAGGCGATTGCAGATGATATAACTAGTAAATATGTTCCTCCCCATGTCAACATATTTTATTGTCTAGGAGGGATCACACTTACTTGTTTTTTAGTACAAGTAGCTACCGGTTTTGCTATGACTTTTTACTATCGTCCGACCGTTACAGAGGCTTTCGCCTCTGTTCAATACATAATGACTGAAGCCAACTTTGGT